ATAGAAAAGATTCTCTTCAAACGAACCGGCCTATCTTCTGTATGGGGCTTACGCGGTGGTTGGAACAAAGACACATTTTTTTGTTGTGAAGTCAAATGTGGCAGATAGATAAGGACATATATCTGCAAGGCCCGATCAATAGTTCAAGTCACACACTCCCATAATCCATTTTATCTTCGGAAAATTCACTTCAACTATGAGTGTCAAAAAAATAATACATTTTTGTAGAGTTGAAGAGAAATATCCCAATACATGTCTTATTTTTTTTTCAATAATCCATATTTGTAGCAATGAAATACTAGTGTTCCTACCCCAAGTGATAGATGATTGATTACAAGATGGTATATATTCTTTATAAAGGACCAGAAATACCTTGCTTACGTATCATTGGGAAGTGCATTAACATAAATACGGCGGTAAGAAGAGGTAATACAAAAGTGTGTAAACTATAAAAACGAGTCAAAGTGGATTGTCCTACACTAGCACTTCCGCGTAATAACTCTACCAGAGGCGAGCCTATTACAGGAATAGCGTCTGGTACGCCTGTTACAATTTTTACTGCCCAATAACCAATTTGGTCCCGAGGTAAGGAATAACCAGTTACACCAAAAGATGCGGTTAATACACCCAAAACCACACCTGTAACCCAAGTCAATTCACGAGGTTTTTTAAAGCCGCCGGTGAGATACACGCGAAATACGTGCAGGATCATCATTAGGACCATCATACTTGCCGACCATCGATGAACTGATCGGATTAACCAACCAAAATTAGCTTCAGTCATTATATATTGAACAGAAGCAAAGGCCTCCGTAACGGTCGGACGATAATAAAAAGTCATAGCAAACCCGGTAGCTACTTGTACTAAAAAACAAGTAAGCGTAATTCCCCCTAGACAATAAAATATGTTGACGTGAGGAGGAACATATTTACTAGTTATATCATCGGCAATTGCCTGAATCTCAAGACGTTCTTCGAACCAATCATAGATTTTATTGAGATAGGTAAATCAAGGGGACCCCCCCGGAGAACCGTATATGAAAATTTCATCTCGTACGGCTCAAACAGAAACACCCAAATACTAGTTCTAACGGATGTGTGTAATATAAAGTTTGAAATTTATTAATTCTATGATTTATGATTCAATTTTTTTTTGAAGATACTAAAGAATAAAAATCCGAAAGCTCTTCTTTGTGGTTATAATGCCAAAAAATCAAGTCGGCTCATTCGTCTATATATTGATCGTTATAGGCCTCTTGAATCTTCTATTTACCTATTTTCTTTGGTGTTATTTATGTGTAATGCGGCTTTACTGCTGTTTTCTTTATTATTGATAGGAATTCTCTTGTTAAGACCCTATGAATTGATTAAAACCTCAGATTCATACTAAAACCACGATGATTCAATAAAACCCTTTCAAACTAAGTCTAAGTCCCAAAATTCCCTGAGTAAGAACCATTGGATCATCACTTATTCAATGAATAGATATAATGACTAAAAATCCAAACCAAAGAAACCTTTGTTTTGTCCTTTGATCAAAATAAGCATAAACGAAAGTTTGAAAGAATAAAAATATTTCTATTTATAACTTCTAACTCTTTGAAAAAATTTTTTGAAGTCCGGACACGAGGTCTGACTATTAAGTATGAATCATAGTTCTAATAGTAATCTATTTCATATATTCCGTGCTCCAGATACTAGAATGAATATCCGACGAAGTAAAACCATCTCTATCAAGATGACAGACCCATTCTCTGTACTATCCATAGGATCATTTATACCAAGTCACACACTCATATTCCGGAAATACAGAAACAAAGAAATTCCACGGTCAAACTACCAAAATAGAATGGGATAAAAATCAGAAACCTAAACGCTTCACTTTGTATTGAAAAAGCCAGTTAATGGTTCTTGTGAATCTAATTCATTGAAATTCCATCCAGTAAAATGGAAGAATTATAAATCTCCAAAATAATAGATAGGAATATCGCGAATAGAGCCATTGCGAGACCCATCAAAGGAGTAGTTCCCCACCCAGGAGCTACTTTACCATATTCTGAATTCAATGGTTTCAATAAACTCCCCGCATTAGTTCGTTTTGGGCGGCCAGATCTAGAACTACCTTCAACGGTTTGTGTAGCCATAATATTTTATATTCAGTAAGATCTGTTGACTTTGTATACCATTCCGTTGTAAATAAATGATCTTATTATAGATCCATTGTGGTCTTAAAACTTTATAATGTCTTAAAACTATATAATCATGGAAACAGCAACCCTAGTTGCCATCTTTTTATCTGGTTTACTTGTAAGTTTTACTGGGTACGCCTTATATACTGCTTTTGGGCAACCCTCTCAACAACTAAGAGATCCATTCGAGGAACACGGGGACTAGTTGAAGTACGGATCCTCCCAATATTGGGAGGATCCGTACTTCAATTGAGATAATGACAAATCATTTCACCTTTTTAGTTGGAACTTTAGGCGGGTCTCGAAAAAAG